AATCTATTTTATTTGATTGATGGATCCAACAACCAAACCCATTTTTTTTTTTAATTCATTAAAAAAGAGAGTGGTTTTATTCGAAGCGCTTCGTGATTTTCAACCAATTATGTGCTTCAATATAATTACCTGGAGTAAGCGCTATAGCTTGTTTCCAATACTCAGCAGCTTGATCGGACCAAGCTTCCGCAATTTCAGAATCACCCTGTAGAATGGCCTGTTCTCCCCGGTCGGAATAGGTGGTTCCTTCCCTTAGAACCGTACTTGAGAGTTTCCTATCTCATACGGCTCAAAAATCGATTCTTTTTGTGTCCTATCTTAATCTACCCTATGCTAACTGAATTAGATTTCTCATAAACCTATCCCATTTTTTCTTGGGTTAACCAGAAGAAGTTAATTACATAAGTTTCAAACCCTAATTTTGATCAATAATCAGAATCAGTTTGATCTTTTCTCCCACCTTCAGAAGAATGAAGCATAGGTATCCCCACAATATCGTTAGAATTTTCTGAAAGGTAACTATCTCGGTTTCATATATGGAATTCATATAGAATCTTTGAAAAAGACTTTTTTCCATAAGAAAAAAGAACTTACTATCTTTGGGATCTGATGCTACACCGCTGCTCAATACCTTAGTGGATTGACTCTATTACATAAGTTGATTCCTAACTTTTGTCCCATATCATGACATAAGTAAGCAGTTCTTAACTGTATCGACTCAATAGCTCGCTAATTGATCTTTACGGTGCTTTCTCTATCAATTTGATCCTTTATCCATAGAATATAGTATATAGGCTGCACTCATTTTTTTTTCTTCCTATTTTGGTTCTCGTGAAGTCTCTTTCCTTGCTACAGCTGATAAAAATCGTTGCTTTGGACGATGCATTATGTAGAAAGCCTATTTTTTCTAGTATTTACTAGCCAATTTGATCTTTGCTTTTTTTCCTTATTTCTATAGTGGAGATAGTCGCACGTAATGACAGATCACGGCCATATTATTAAAAGCTTGTGGTAAGAATGGGTTTCGTTCTAGTGCCCGGAAATAATATTCCAAAGCCTTTGTATGCTCTCCATTGCTTGTGTGTATAAGGCCTATGTTATAGAGTATATAACTTCGATCATAGGGATCAATTTCTGGTCGCGTAGCTTCATAATAATTCTGTAAAGCTTCCGCATAATTTCCTTCGGATTGAGCCAACATCCGTTACGGTCGTTCATTCTATTCAAAAAATCTCCGTTCCAGAACCGTACATGAGATTTTCATCTCATACGGCTCCTCCCTTCTGCGCATAGTACTAAGGGGAATAATCCATAGAATAAAAATTGAACTATTCTCATCTCATTATGAACTGAAAGGAACTAGTATTTTTACAAGAAATCTCTAGCCAGCCTTCCCGCAAGAGGTTTTTTCTTAACACCAATCATATTAGTGTTAGATATAAATGGTAACTCCAACAATTTCTTTGTTCTCAACGCCTTCTATTTCCAGGAATTAGTCACTTCAACGATCTTTGATGGTTATACGGGTATCCAAAGTACAAACGAGATGGATGTTTGTTGTCCCAACCATTCTTGTTAGTCCCGATACCGATAAGGAAAGGGGGAATTTATAACAAAGTTTTTGTGTTGTTGATTCCTAGGTGTAGTGCTTTTTCCCTTATGCCGTCTATTGGTACTGATGTAGTGTAGGATTGACCCGCAATACAGAACCCATAGGTGTAACCTTTCGCTCAATACTCAAATCAACAATTGAAACATCTGAGGCTGCATCAATCGAGGATACACGATAGAAGGAATTGTTCTATCTCCAAACTTCACCTTCACCGAGCGTAGGTTTATTTCAAGAATTTCGTTCTTTCTATACCGAACCGCGTCTCTTTCTCGTAAGACTGAGGTGAGGGCTAAAAAAAACAAGAAAAAAGAATCAAATCGCACCATCTCTGTAATAGGTAAATGCCTTTTTTTCTCCTGAAGTTGTCGGAATTATTCGTAATAAGATATTGGCTACAATTGAAGAGGTCTTATCAATAAAATTTCCATTTATATTAGATCTAGGCATAATTAGCAATCCATTCTAGAATTCTTTTCATTACCCCTGGGGAAAATGATCCCACAAACAAAGCAAAGGAATTATACAGTACGAAATAACATAAAAACAGACTAATTTTATTCTAATAAATAGATATTAAATAGATATGGGCTTTCCACTTAAATTGTCCCCTTTTGTTTGGGAAAGATATGAGATATTGGAATCAGATTGATTTCATTCCCATTTTTGTAGTATACCAATGAGCGGAACTATTACTATTTCATCTAAGTTAAATAACCAAGGACTTTTTTTACTACAGATTCTGATAACTCGAGAAGTTTTGATTTGGTTATGATCCAAAGAGAAAAAAGAATGGAATAATCATTCCATGAAAAAATAGAGTAGAGTAACCATACCTTCTGTTTGCATAACGTGTATACACCACGCCATACAATCGAAATATCAAAATCC